ATGCCATGTGTTACACTATATAATGACACACATAATCACTTGTCATTTAATGGAGCAAAGATATACATTAGGTCCTCGTTTTAGGGGTTTTTCGAGAATAACCGTGTATATTAAGGGGGAGGGGGGATTTTTCCAAAAAAATGTAAGTTAAGTTTTTTTTCTTTTCAAAGCCCAGGGGTATCTATATTATATATTTTATGTCCAATATATCTTCTCGGGCGGAGAATCAATTCATGCTTTTTGCATTAATTAAATAATTATATACTGATTTAATATGGTTATAAAGAATATGTTTTTCCTAAAGACGTTGTTAAATCTAAATTCACAAATCTTAGTTATATAATGTTTCAATTTTTGCCCTATGATGTACATTCTTAGTTTACTTGACAAGCGTAGATCAACGAATTAATAAGTAATTGATTTAATAACGTTATGTCGAGGATAGCGCAAGTTTAATTGAATGAGCCGGATACCAACCCTTGCGGGTTTACGATTGCTTCATCCCCCCCCAAAAAAACTGGGAGGACAGGAAATCTTGAGACGATTAAGAGTAGAATGTCAATAAAGGGAACTAGCGTAGATGGAGTTCTGATACGACAAGGATAGGATGCCTTACAAGGGTGCCAAATGCCAGCATTTGATCAATTAATGAGGATTAATTCTTATCAGTACCACAAACCGTGCAAAGGGGGATATATTAGGGTATTGTTTATTTCTTACCAGCCCTCATAATTATAGGTTAATGATTTAATTTTATCGGTTGTCAATTTATGGTTTAGTTTATTGGAGCTTAATTTAACAGAACGATATTTATACAAAAATAGTAATGATAAATCGAGTTAATCAAGAAATGATGGGTTAAATAGATGTGTAATGAAGATGGGGAAAATCTATTAATGCTTATTAATCATAGGTATGTAATGAAGATGGGGAAAATCTATTAATGCTTATTAATCATAGTATGTACTTATGTACACTTTCATAATTAGTTGCCTCCCGGAGGAAAATAGACGGAATTTGTCACCCTCGCTGGTGTAAAGCTATTTAAATGGTTCTTTATTAGGGTGTGGGGGGCCGAACAGTTGGTTGTCGATCTACCAATTTTTTTGTCATTAAGTTGGGTGGTTAGTATTATTTTTGTCTTTTTTTATGTTGCTTTCATGTGTTGTTTGTGTTGTAGATTTTATGTTTATTCTAGTTGGGTAAGAGAATAGAATGGTAGAATAAATTATTTTGTATTTTAAGGTTATCGCCAAAAATTTTATTATTGAATACGTTGTAATATTATAAGGGTTTTAACTAGCTAAATAGTAGTGTATAGAAAATCATACTTAGTTTARCTTTATTAATTCGATGTTTTATGTAATTTTAATTATATTAATTAAGTATATTAATATTTTAGGGGCTGAATAGTGGACAGTTTATCCATCAACTTAATGTCCGATAAGTTGATGGATGGTATATTTTTTAATGGTTTATTCTAGTTGGGTAAGAGAATAGAATGGTAGAATAAATTATTTTGTATTTTAAGGTTATCGCCAAAAATTTTATTATTGAATACGTTGTAATATTATAAGGGTTTTAACTAGCTAAATAGTAGTGTATAGAAAATCATACTTAGTTTAATATAATGATTGGGGTTTTTTTAAATTTATTAAATTCATGTGTTGTTTGTGTTGTAGATTTTATGTTTATTCTAGTTGGGTAAGAGAATAAATATTTTATATAAAAATTTATCAAGAGGTAGTTTAATTAAAATTTTGACTTTGGGAGTCAAAGATAGGAGTTTAAAACTCTTTTTCTTGAATTATGTATTTTTATGTTGTAAGAAGGTAAGTTTTAATTAATATTTATGTCTTGGGAAAGATTTTCACTTTCAGTCTTTGGTTTACAAGACCAATGCCTTGATATTAGGCGACCTGGACTTTAAAGGTTGAGTATTTTATTCTCAAGTCAGCTAGATAAGGGTATAAGGATTAAGATTAATGAAAAGTAAAGGATTGAAAAGAATTGGCCAATTATAATGAAAGGTTGTTCAACTGGTTGGCCACCAATTCATGTTAGGATGATGGTAGTAGCTACGAGTGTTCAAAATATAATTTGGGTTAATGGTCGGAATGTTAGGCTTCGTTGTTTTGAGGTATGGAGAAGTGGGATAAATATGAGAATAAAGATCGAGAATAAGAGGGCTAATACACCCCCTAGTTTGTTGGGGATGGATCGTAAAATAGCGTATGCAAATAAAAAGTATCACTCTGGTTTAATATGAGGAGGTGTAACGAGAGGGTTAGCGGGAATGAAGTTTTCTGCATCTCCTAGTAAATTAGGTGAGAATAAGGTAAGAATAATTAATGTTAGAATTAGAATAAAAAATCCTAGAATATCTTTATAAGTGTAATAGGGGTGGAATGGAATTTTATCTATATCTGAGTTAAGCCCAGTTGGGTTGTTTGATCCTGTTTCGTGAAGAAATAAAATGTGAACTATAGTTACGGCAGCAATAATAAAGGGCAATATAAAATGAAATGTGAAGAATCGAGTGAGGGTTGCGTTGTCTACTGAGAAACCACCTCAGATTCACTGTACTAATATATCGCCGATGTAGGGTAGTGCAGAGAAGAGATTTGTAATTACTGTAGCGCCTCAAAATGATATTTGTCCTCATGGTAAAACATAACCTACGAAAGCTGTTGCTATAAGTAAAATTAATAGAATTACCCCAATATTTCATGTTTCTTTGTTAAGGTAAGAGCCGTAGTAAAGTCCTCGGGCAATGTGTAAATAAATGCAAATAAAGAATAAGGAAGCAGTATTAGCATGAATATTACGGATTATTCAACCGTAATTAACGTCACGACAAATATGGGCTACGGAAGAGAATGCAGTTGAAATATCTGCAGTATAATGTATTGCTAAAAAAAGTCCTGTTACGATTTGGATAATTAAACATAAACCTAGGAGTGAGCCGAGGTTTCATCAGATGGAGATGTTTGATGGAGCGGGTAAATCAATTAATACGCCGTTAATAATTTTTAGTAGTGGGTGATTTTTTCGGTTAATTATTGTCATTAAATTTTTATAGTTGAATTAACAACGGTGATTTTTCAGGTCATAAGTCTTAGTTAAAATCTAAGTGGAAATGATGACTTATTTAATTTTATTTATAATATTTAGTTTTATTTTGGGCTTTATAGCAGTAGCATCCAATCCTTCACCTTACTATGCAGCATTAGGTTTGGTTATTTCTTCTGGTTTTGGTTGTGGTATGTTAGCTATTTTTGGTGATTCTTTTTTGTGTTTAATTTTATTTTTAATTTATTTGGGGGGAATAATAGTTGTATTTGCTTACACGGCGGCGCTTGCTGCTGAGCGGTATCCTGAAACGTGAGGAGATTGATCTGTTCTGATTTATTTATTATTTTATTTGTGTTGTTTAATTTATGTGGGTAAGGAGTTTATTCGGGATTGAAATTGTGGGTGATTTGGTGGGGAGGAGATAAGTATACTGGAGATGAGTCGTGGTGATTTTGGGGTGGGTATACTATATTCTTATGGAGGTTTTATATTAGTTCTTGGGGGTTGAATACTGCTTTTGACATTATTTGTTGTGTTGGAGTTAACTCGTGGTTTATCTTGGGGAAACCTTCGTGTTGTTTAATATAATATAATTAGTATTAAGAATATTGTAAAAAGAAAAATGATAAAATAAGTTTTAATAAAACCTTGTTGTGGTGAATTAATAAGTTTAATTATTGAGGTTTGTTGTACGATTGTATTTTTTGGTCCAATTTTTTCATTTCATGTTAAGTCAAGGATGTGGGTTGAGATATTTTGTGCTCAGGATAGGCTGAGTTTTGGTAGTAATCGGTGGATGATTGGTGGGTAATACCCTAGTATATTTGAAAAGGTAAATATTTGGGTTAGGGGGTAAATTTTGAATTGATTTTTGGTAATATTTGTCAGGTCTCAGGCTAGTATAAATCCGAGGATAGTAATTAGTAATGTGGATAATTTAAGAGTGGGTGTTATTGTTATGATTTGATTTTTTGTTGTTGTTAAGTTAGATACAATAAGGGAACCAGCAACAATACTTCCATAGGCGAGTCGTTTAATGGGATTTATAAAAAGTTTATTATTTTCATTGATTGGGTTTAGTGGTGTGAATCGTGGGTAATTTAGTAATGAGAAGAATATTAAACGAAAGCTATAGATGGCTGTGAAGGAGGTTGCTAGGAGTGTTATAATAAGGGCTCAGGCATTTAGATGTGATGTATTTATAGTTTCAATAATAGCGTCTTTTGAGAAGAAAGCTGAAAGGAAGGGTATTCCTGTTAATGCGAAGCTTCCAATTGTTAAGGCGGAAGAGGTAAATGGTAGGAGTTTATGTATACCTCCTATTTTTCGGATATCTTGTTCATCATTAAGTGCGTGAATAATAGAACCAGAACACATAAATAATATTGCTTTAAAGAAGGCGTGTGTGCAGATATGTAGGAAGGCTAAATAAGGTTGATTAAGTCCAATAGTAACTATTATAAGACCTAACTGGCTGGATGTAGAAAAAGCAATAATTTTTTTAATATCATTTTGGGTTAAGGCACAGGCAGCTGTAAATAATGTAGTAATTGCGCCTAAACAGAGGCAGGTGGTTAAAATTATTTGGTTATTATTAATTAAAGGATTAAGTCGAATTAAGAGGAAAATGCCTGCTACAACTATTGTGCTTGAATGGAGTAGGGCAGATACTGGTGTGGGACCCTCTATTGCTGCGGGGAGTCAGGGATGTAATCCAAATTGTGCTGATTTTCCTGCGGCAGCTAATACTAATCCAAATAAAGGAAGGGTTAAATTCATATCTTTTGATAAATAAAAAATTTGTTGTATTTCTCAGGAGTTAGTATTAATTGCTAATCATACTATACTAATAATTAGCCCAATATCTCCGACACGATTATAAATAACTGCTTGGAGAGCGGCTGTGTTAGCGTCTGTTCGACTATATCATCAGCCAATTAGCAAGAAGGATATGATGCCTACACCTTCTCATCCGATAAATAATTGGAATAAATTATTTGCTGTGACTAGAATAATTATTGTAATGAGAAATAATAATAAATATTTAAGAAATCGGTTTAAATGGGGATCTAATGATATATATCATAGTGCGAATTCAAAAATAGATCATGTGACGTAGAGAGCTACTGGTGTAAAAATAATTGAAAAGAGGTCAAATTTAAAGCTTAAATTAATATTTAATGTTTGTACATTAATTCAATTTCAGTTTATTGTAATGGATTCTAAACCTTGATCTAGAAAAAATGCTAGTGGAATTAGGCTAATAAAAAATGAAATTTTTACAGCTGATTTTACTTGTATATTAAAATGTATTTCATTGGTTTGGGGGAATAGGATGGAGGTGATAATAGGGTATAATAAAATAATAAGGATAAGTAAGAATATACTTAATATAATAGAATTCATAACTTTTGCTAGGAGTTGCACCAAGAATTTTTGGTTCCTAAGACCAATAGATTACTATTATCTTTCAAAAGTTAAGTGAGCCGTGGATTTTAACCACGGAAAAAAGAGTTAGCAGTTCTTTTTATTCTAGATCTCTCTTGGTCATCAAAAAGGTTTTAGCTTTTATTTTTAGAATCACAATCTAATATTTTTTTTAAATTATGATGACAAAATGTTCATCCTAAAATGAGACTTGGTTTAAGAATAATTAGTATGGAGGGTAGTAAATGTAAATAAATTAGGAGGTGTTCTCGAGTATACGAGGGATTAGTAAATGCTAGATGGAGGGGTGTGGGACCTCGTTGGGTTATTAAGAATATATAAAGAGAATAGGATGCTGTTAATATTATTCCCAACCCTGTAAGAATAATAGTTCAGTTCGATCAATTAAATAACGAGGTGATAATAAGTAATTCACCTATTAAATTTGGACTTGGTGGTATTGCTAGGTTAGCTAAATTAGCGAGGAATCATGAAGTGGCTATTAATGGTAGAATAATTTGTAAGCCGCGAGTTAAGATAAGGGTTCGAGTGTGGGTTCGTTCATAATTGGTATTGGATAAACAAAATAGGGCTGATGAAATTAATCCGTGGGCAATTATTAGTGTAATAGCTCCTGCGAAGCTTCATGGGGTTTGAATTAAGATTGCTGCTACTACGAGTCCTATATGACTTACTGATGAGTAGGCAATTAATGATTTTAAATCTGTTTGTCGTAAACAAATAGAACTTGTTATGATGACGCCTCAGAGTGCTAAAATTAAGAATGGAATTATTATTTCTTTGGTTAATGGACTTAATATAATAATAATTCGTATTATGCCATAGCCACCCAGTTTTAATAAAATTGCTGCTAGAATTATTGAACCTGCGATTGGTGCTTCTACATGTGCTTTTGGTAATCAGAGATGTACTCCGTAGAGTGGTATTTTTACTAGAAAGGCAGCTAAGCATGCTAATCATCAAAATTTATTGGATCAAGTATCTGTATTATTAATTAAATTATATTGTATTGTAAATATTGATAGGGAATTAAGGTCATTTTGTAGAGTAAGAAGGGCAATTAATAATGGAAGAGAACCTACTAGTGTATAAAATAGGAAGTAGGTGCCTGCGTTTAGGCGTTCGGTTTGATTTCCTCAGCGAGTAATAATAATTAAGGTGGGGATAAGTGTGGCTTCAAATATAATATAAAATAAAATTAACTCTGTTGCGCTGAAAGCTGAAATTAAAAAAATTTGTAGAAGAATTAATAGGGTAATATAAATTTGTTGGCGGATATAGGGTTCATTTATTAAGTGATTTTGACTTGCTAATAATATAAGTGGAAGAAGTCAGCAGGTTAATACTAGAAGAGGGGTGGATAAGGGGTCAATAGCTGATCAAGTGTTTGAGAAATTTCATCCTGTTTCAAGATTTCATTTAAATCATGATAGGCTTGCTGTGGCGATTAATAGGCTGTATGAAATTGTAGAGGTTCATATTCATTTCTTATTTATAAAATAAGTATTAGGAATTAATATAATTGTTGGAATAAGGATTTTTAACATTGTAATAAATTTAAATTTTTTAATTGATCTGATCCGTGTGTTCGAGTTGCAGCTACTAGGAGGGCTAGGCCTGAGCTTGCTTCACAAGCTGAAAATGTTAGGAGAATTATAGGAGATAAAGATCAGGATGATGAGTTTGCTATTATTGATCAGAGAGCAATTGAGATAAATAGTGACAATATTATACCCTCTAAACAAATAAGGGCAGATAAAAAATGAGATCGATTAAGGGTTAATCCTATTAAACTAATGATAAATGTTGAGGTAAGAGTAAAGAAGATAGGGGTCATGAAGATATTTATAGATTTTCACTATAATTTATTAAGTCGAAATTAATAGTCTTATATTTAGACTAAATATCTACTCTGCTCATTCTAATCCTCCTTGTGATCATTCATAAATAAGTCCTATGGTTAATAGAATAATGATAATGGCTGCTCAAAGGATTGTAAGTATTGGATTATTAAGTTGGTCTGCTCAAGGCAGGGGGAGTAAGAGGGCAATTTCCAAGTCGAATAATAAAAATAAAATAGCGACTAGAAAGAAGCGAATTGAAAAAGGTAATCGTGCTGTTCCTAGGGGATCAAACCCACACTCGAAAGGTGTTAATTTTTCATGATTTGGTTTGATGGATGGGAGTCAGAAGGCAATAAAAGTTATAATTAGGGAAATAAGGGCTGCTGCAGCGATAGTAACTGTAATGAGATTCATTACTTTTCCTTGGATTTTTAACCAAGACTTAATGATTGGAAATCATTTATACTAATTAATATTAGAAAAGTTTATGAACCTCATCAATATATTGATACGTAAAGGAATAATCAAACTACGTCAACGAAGTGTCAATATCATGCAGCGGCTTCGAAGCCAAAATGATGTTTAGATGTGAAATGAAATTGAATTTGTCGTAGAAGACAAACGATTAAAAATGTAGAGCCAATAATGACATGTAATCCATGAAATCCTGTGGTAACGAAGAATGTTGTACCATAAACACCGTCAGCAATAGTGAATGGGGCTTTATAATATTCTATAGCTTGTAGGGCAGTGAAATAAATGCCTAGGATAATTGTTAGAGTTAAGGCTTGAATAGCCTCTTTTCGGTTTCCTTCTATAATGCTATGGTGAGTTCATGTAACTGTAACACCGGAAGCTAGTAGAACTGCAGTATTAAGAAGTGGGACATCAAAAGGATCTAGGGGATTAACACCTGTTGGGGGTCAACACCCCCCTAGTTCAGGTGTTGGAGCCAGGCTAGAGTGGTAGAAGGCTCAGAAAAAACCTAAGAAGAAAAAGACTTCTGATGTAATAAATAGAATTATACCATAGCGTAGACCTTTTTGAACTGGTTGAGTATGATGGCCTTGAAAGGTACTTTCTCGAATAATATCTCGTCATCATTGGATTATAGTTAAAATGATTAGGGTTAGACCTATAAGAAGTAGAAATGGATTGTGGAAGTGGAATCATGTGGCTAAGCCAGAGGTTATTAGGAGAGCGGCGGTAGCTCCTGTTAAGGGTCAAGGACTGGGTTCTACTATATGATATGCATGTGCTTGGTGGGCCATTTAAACATTTTCTTGTAGATATAGACTTAGTAGAAGAACAAATACATAGGCTTGGATTATGGCTACGGCTACTTCAAGGATGGTTAATAAAAATAAAATTAGGGATGTTAAAATAGCTACTATTGGTATAATATTAATTAATACGAAAGCTGCAGTTGCGATAAGTTGTATAAGAAGATGCCCAGCTGTTAGATTTGCTGTTAGTCGAACTCCTAGTGCTAAGGGTCGAATGAATAAACTAATAGTTTCAATAATAATTAAGATGGGTGTAAGTAAGGTTGGTGTACCTTCTGGAAGAAGGTGTGCTAGTGCAATTGTGGGTTGTTTAAATAAACCAATTAAGATTGTTATTAATCATAATGGAATAGCGAATGCTATATTTAATGAAAGTTGTGTTGTGGGGGTGAAGGTGTATGGAAGAAGTCCAAGTAAATTTATAGTAATTAAAAATATTATTAGTGCTACAAAGATTATAGCTCATTTGTGTCCTTCTGATAAGATTGGTTGTATTAACTGGTGTAGAAAGCGGTTAATAAATCATATTTGTAAAGTTAAAAAACGATTATTAAGTCATCGGTTAGATGACTTTAAAATTACTATTCATGGGATTATAATTGCTAAAATAATTAATGGGGTACCCATGAGTGAAGGACTTAGGAATTGGTCAAAAAAGGTTAAATTCATGGTCAATTTCAGGGCTCTGGTTTAGGTTTTTTTACATTTTTGAGTAGAGGTTCTTTATTAAATAAATAACTTATTACTTTTTGTGTTATAATGATTAGGAAAAAAAACCATGAGAAGATAAAAATTAAGAATCAAGGGTTAGGATTTAATTGAGGCATAATCATTAAGGGTGGTAGGGATTCACCATTATTTAGCTTAAAAGGCTAATGCTATGTCCCATTTTTAGCTTCTTAATGAAGATTCTTCTAATATTAATGAAGATCAATTTTCGAAGTGTTCTAGGGGAACTGCTTCAATTACGATGGGTATGAAGCTGTGATTAGCGCCACAAATTTCTGAACATTGGCCGTAATAAACCCCTGGGCGTGAAATAATAAAGGCTGTTTGATTTAGGCGTCCTGGTACTGCGTCTATTTTAATTCCTAGTGCTGGCACTGCTCATGAGTGGAGAACATCTTCAGCAGTAATTAATATTCGGATGGGGGATTCTATGGGTACAACTATTCGGTGATCTGTTTCTAAAAGTCGGAACTGCCCTGGACTCAGGTCTTCAGTTTGAATTATATAAGAATCAAATTCTAGATTTTCATAATCAGTATATTCATAACTTCAGTATCATTGGTGACCTAAAGCTTTGATTGTAATGTGGGGATCATTAATTTCATCTATTAAATATAAGATACGTAATGATGGTAAGGCGATTATAATTAAAATGATTGCTGGAAAGATTGTTCATACAATTTCAATCTCTTGAGAATCTAAAATATATTTGTTGGTAATTTTAGTTGACACTATAACTACAATAATGTAAAGGACAAGGGAGCTAATTAAGTATACAATTATTAGCGTATGATCATGGAAGTGAATTAATTCTTCTATTACTGGAGAGGCTGCGTCTTGAAATCCTAATTGTGATGGGTGTGCCATTGAATAAGATTCGTGGGTTTTAATCCACACTTTTACTTTGACAAAGTAATGTTCTATTTATACTAGAATCTCAAAGAAAGTGACAGAATGGTGATGTAATTAGCTTGAAACTAATTTATGGGGGTTCGATTCCTTCCTTTTTTGTTAGTAAGTTGGGTGTTGAACTTGAACGAATGCTGGTTCTTCAAATGTGTGATAAGGTGGTGGACAACCATGTAATCATTCTACATTTGTATGAGATAATTCAATAGATATAATTTCACGTTTTGAGGTAAATGCTTCTCAAATAATATATAAAAGTATAATAACAGCAATTAATGAAATTATTGATCCAACGGATGAGACTACATTTCAAATGGTGTAAGCGTCTGGGTAATCTGAGTAACGGCGTGGTATACCGGCTAAACCAAGAAAATGTTGTGGGAAAAATGTTAAATTAACTCCAATGAATATAACTAGAAATTGTATTTTTGTTCAAGTGGAGTGGAGTGTATATCCAGAGATTAATGGAAATCAGTGAATGAAACCTGCTATAATAGCAAATACTGCTCCTATAGATAAAACATAGTGGAAATGTGCTACAACATAATATGTATCGTGTAGTACAATATCAAGAGATGAATTAGCTAAAACAATTCCTGTTAGTCCCCCGATAGTAAATAAAAAAATAAACCCGAGTGCTCATAGTAAGGGTGTTTCTCATTTAATATGACCTCCATGAAGGGTGGCTAATCAGCTAAATACTTTAACGCCAGTAGGAATTGCAATAATTATTGTAGCGGAGGTGAAGTAAGCTCGAGTATCAACATCCATACCTACAGTAAACATATGGTGGGCTCATACAATAAAGCCGAGTAAACCAATTGCTATTATTGCTCATACTATACCTATATAACCAAAGGGTTCTTTTTTACCAGAATAATAGGCGACGATGTGGGAAATTATTCCGAATCCAGGTAAAATTAAAATATAGACTTCAGGATGGCCGAAAAATCAAAATAAGTGTTGATATAAGATTGGGTCTCCTCCTCCTGCTGGGTCAAAGAATGTGGTGTTAAGATTTCGGTCTGTTAAAAGTATTGTAATTCCTGCTGCTAATACCGGTAGTGATAAAAGGAGAAGGATAGTTGTTACAAGTAGAGATCACACAAATAATGGAGTTTGATATTGTGAAATTGATGGGGGTTTTATATTAATAATTGTTGTGATAAAGTTAATTGAAGCTAAAATAGAGGAAATTCCAGCTAAATGGAGTGAAAAAATGGTTAAATCAACGGAAGCTCCTGCATGAGCGAGATTACCAGCAAGGGGAGGATATACTGTTCACCCTGTTCCCGCCCCTGCTTCAATTCCTGCTGAAGCAAGTAAAAGGAGAAATGATGGGGGTAATAATCAAAAACTTATATTATTTATTCGTGGAAAAGCTATGTCAGGGGCCCCAATTATTAGTGGGATTAGTCAGTTGCCAAAACCGCCGATCATAATTGGTATAACTATGAAGAAGATTATGACGAAGGCATGGGCAGTAACAACTACATTATAGATTTGGTCATCCCCCAGGAGAGTACCAGGTTGACTTAATTCTGTTCGAATTAATAAGCTTAATCCTGTTCCGACTATTGCTGCTCAAGCACCAAAGATTAAATATAGGGTGCCGATATCTTTGTGATTTGTAGAGAATAATCAGCGATTAATTGTCACAGGTAAGATGGCTGAGATTAAGCGGCGGACTGTAGTTTCGTGTAGAGAGGTTAAAGTCCTCTTCTTATCATTTAGTCTTGTAGTATAACAATTTACATATGATTGCAAATCATAAAAAGGAGAAGGAATCTCCCGGGGCTTCTCCCGCCTTTTTCGTCTAACGGCGGGAGAAGCCTAGGTAAAAGTTCGCTGGATTGAACGCTTAGCTGTTAACTGAGACGTCGTAGGATCGAAGCCTACTTATCTATAAAGGTTTTAGCTTAATTAAAGTGTCTGGGTTGCATTCAGAAGATGTGAGATAAAGTCTTGCAAGTCTTATTTATCAGAAGTTAAGAGGGTTCCACTCTTTTTAAAAGCTTTGAAGGCTTTTGGTTTAACTAACCTAAACTTCTTATATGGTTAACGTTAATATTAAGGGGGTGAGTGGAAGTATTATAGTTGTTATTGTTATAAAAATAGCTAGTGAGAAGTTTGATTTGGTAGGTGGTGTTTGTCATGTTGTTGGTGATAGGGTTAGGTTAGGTGAAATGGTTAATGAAACTGTATAACATAGGCGTAAATAAAAGAATAGGCTGAGGAGGGTTGCTAGGGCTATGATAGTGGCTGTTAATACTATATTTTGTTTAGTTAATTCTTGGAGAATTAGTCATTTTGGTATAAAACCAGTTAAAGGTGGGAGTCCTCCTAGAGATAGTAGGGTTATTAATATAATAGTGGATATTAGTGGTATTTTTATTATAAGTGGCGCTAGGGTATTGATTTTTGTTGAATTAGTGTGGATGAGTATAATAAATATTGAGGAGGTTAAAATGATATAAATAATTAAATTAAGTAGTGTTAGGTTGGGTATATAATGTAGAATACTTACTATTCAACCTAAGTGTGCGATTGATGAGTAGGCTAGAATTTTTCGTAAGTGAGTTTGATTTAAACCCCCTCACCCCCCGACAAGGATAGAGGATAAACCTAAGATAGTTAATAAATTTGGGTTAAGTATGTGGTGAAGTTGAAGTAGAACTGCGAAGGGTGCAAGTTTTTGTCATGTGGTTAAGATAAGACCTGTGGTTAAAGTGATACCTTGAAGGACTTCTGGTAATCAGAAGTGTATAGGTGCTAAGCCAATTTTTAGTGCTAAGGCAAATGTAGCTAATGTGGATGAAATTTGGTTTATTTCGGTTAATTCTCATTGGCCAACTAACCAAGCGTTTGATACACCGGCAAATAGGAGGAGGGCAGAGGCTGTTGCTTGTGTTAAAAAATATTTTGTTGCAGCTTCAACTGCACGTGGGTGCTGTTTATAAATTATTAAAGGAATAATGGCTATGGTATTGATTTCTAGACCAACTCAGATTAATAGTCAGTTTGTTAAAATGAAAGTTATTAGGGTTCCTAATATTAAACTTAATACTAAGATTAATAAAATTAGGGGGTTCATTAGTAGAGGAAGGATTTTAACCAACATTGTTGGGGTATGGGCCCAAAAGCTTGTTTAGCTGACTTTACTTAGGGAATAGTATAATTGGAAATACTTGGGGTTTTGATCTTCAATATATGGGTTCAAGTCCCATTTCTCTAGGAAGAGGAAGGGATTTAACATTCATTATTTACTCTATCAAAGTAATCCTTTATTCAGGCACTCTTCCTTAAGTTAGGGGTGGGAGGCTTGCTATGGAGATTGGTAGTGTAATGTGTCATAAAATAAGGGCTAGTGTTAATGGTAAAAAACTTTTTCATACTAAGTGTATGAGTTGATCATAGCGGAATCGTGGATATGAGGCTCGGATTCATAAAAATATAATGGTTAATAAAGCTGTTTTAAGTATTAAGTTTAGGGTTGTTATTTCTGGAATATATTTATTGTATGAGGTACCTAAAAATAAAATTACTGAAAGGGTGTTTATTATTAAAATATTTGAGTATTCAGCTAAGAAGAATAAGGCGAATGGTCCACCCGCATATTCAATGTTAAAACCTGATACTAGTTCTGATTCACCCTCTGCTAAGTCGAATGGAGCACGATTTGTTTCTGCTAGTGTTGAAATGTATCATATTATGGCAAGAGGTCAGGCTGGTAAAATTAATCAAATTGTTTCTTGTGTTAAGTTAAATGTATGGAGAGTAAATCCACCTGTTATAATTACTATAGATAGTAGAATAAGGCCTAAGGTTACTTCATAAGAAATTGTTTGTGCTACTGAGCGTAGGGCTCCTATGAGAGCATATTTTGAATTTGATGCTCAGCCAGAACCTAAGATTGTATATACTATTAAACTTGAGATAGCTAAAATAAATAGTAGGCCTAAATTAAGATTTAGTAGTGCATGAGGAAGGGGGAGGGGTATTCATATGAGGAGTGCGAGTGTTAGTGCGGTTATTGGGGCTAGTATGAAAATTATTTGTGATGAAGATGTTGGTCGGATAGGTTCTTTTAAAAATAATTTTAATCCGTCTGCAATTGGTTGTAGGAGTCCGTAGGGTCCAACAATATTTGGGCCTTTGCGTAGTTGTATATAACCTAGAATTTTTCGTTCTAGAAGTGTAAGGAAGGCTGTGGCTAGTAGGATGGGAATAATGTAGGTTAGTGGATTAAGAATATTATTTAAAAGGAAATTAAACATAGTTAAGAAGAGGATTTGAACCTCTGAATTAAAGATCTTAGGTCTTTTGCAATTACCAGGCTCTGCCATCTAAACAACTATTATTTTTAGTTAGGGTTAGATTTTTTTTATTTATTTGAGTTTTTTTCAATAATTAAAAAGGAAGCGTGCTTGGGGTATTGGCTTCGTTTTTCCGATCCTTTCGTACTGGGAAGAACATCATTATAGATAGAAACTGACCTGGATTACTCCGGTCTGAACTCAGATCACGTAGGACTATTAATCGTTGAACAAACGAACCCTTAATAGCGGCTACACCATTAGGATGTCCTGATCCAACATCGAGGTCGTAAACCCTTTCGGCGATAGGAACTTTTAGAAAGGATTGCGCTGTTATCCCTAGGGTAACTAGGTTCATTGATCAAGAAAATTCTTGGGTCATGGTTCGTCAGATATTCTGTAAATTAGAATTGTAATTCTATTTTTTAAAGTATTTAATACTTAATCGATGAGGGGGTTTTGTTTTACCCCTTGGTCACCCCAACCAAAAATTTCAAATTAGTTTAATTATTATTGTTTAGGTCCATAGTTTATTAGTATTGAATTATTAATTTGATTATTTAAAGCTCCATAGGGTCTTCTCGTCTTATATTAATATTCTCGTTTCTGCACGAGAGGATCAATTTCATTGATTGGAAAATAGAGACAGATAAACTCTCGTGATGCCTTTCATACGGGTCTTCAATTAAAAGACAAGTGATTACGCTACCTTTGCACGGTCAGGATACCGCAGCCGTTAAATATTATCACAGGGCAGGCGGGACCTCTTATGTTTGTTTAACAAGAGGCGATGTTTTTGGTAAACAGGCGGAGTTAATGTTTGCCGAGTTCCTTTATTTTCTTTTAATCTTTCCTATAAACACACCTGTGTGGGATTGACGTTTGAAATAATATGTATTTCTAGTTATTAGTTAATTATATAATTACCTCTGTTGGTGGCGGTTAAATACCAGTGAATTAATTCGTTCTGGTTCACACTAATGTAGGGAGAGGTTTTTCCTCTTATTACTCATTTTAGCATAATTTCTTTTATTATTTAATAAAATAACCCAATATTAATAAGGGGAGTAGGATTTATTATCAGTATTTTTAATTAGTTTTAATTGGAGCTGTGACGCTTGCTTAATAGGTGGCTGCTTTTAGGCCCACTAAGTTTAAATTTTTTATTAATATGATCTTTATCCTCCTTATAAAGTTGTTTCTTAATTCAAAAGAGCTGTACCTCTTTTGAATAACTGTTAATTATTACAATTGGTCTTTTAAGATTATCTTAGGTGATAAGTTGAATAATTAATGCAGAATTAAAGTTCTTTTTTTGGGTAACCAGCTATCACTAAGCTCGGTAGGTCTTTCGCTTCTACTTGGGAGTCTTCCCACTCTTTTGCAACAGAGATGGGTTGGCACTATTATGCTGCTCCGAAGTAGCTCGCTTAGTTTCGGGAGGTTAGACTAAAAATCTTTTTGCCTAGTTGTTCTAGCTAAATCATGATGCAAAAGGTACGAGATTTAATCTCTGCTTTTTTATACTTTAAAGTTTTTCATTTTTTTTTCAACTTTCCCTTGCGGTACTACTCTCTATAGCTCTAAGTTTTTGTTCTATCGCCTATACTAAAATATTGTAAATGTTTTAATTAATTTTATGATGTTTAGGTTAAGTACTTAATATTGTTAAATTTTAAGGGTAAATAGGCTAGTTTTAAGGTTCAAAATAACTTGTTTTGCACGAGTATCTTCTCGGTGTAAGGGAGATGCTTTACTGGTTTAGCTATATTTTGATTATTCCAAGTGCACCTTCCGGTACACTTACCATGTTACGACTTGCCTCCTCTTGCGTTTATAATTTTTTTATTTAAGTGAGTTCTGTTTTGAGGAGAGTGACGGGCGGTGTGTGCGCACTTCAGAGCTAGTTTCAGTATAAAATTCTTATTTATTCTTACTATTAAATCCACCTTATTAATTATTTTTCATTTATTATCCGTGATTTTCTTGAAAGAAAATGTAGCCCATTTCTTTCCACTTCATTCGCTACACCTCGACCTGACGTATTGAATAATTTATATTCATTTTGCTTACTTTTATTCCTTCATAGGGTGAGCTGGCGACGGCGGTATATAGGCGGTTATAAGGCAAGGAGTGGAGAGGTTTAACGTGGATTATCGGTTATAGAACAGGCTCCTCTAGGTAGGTTTGAAGTGCCGCCAAGTCCTTTGGGTTTTAAGCTAGCGCTTGTAGTCCTCAGGCGGATGAGGAGGTAAGTATTTATCTATTTAAAATTAAACATAGTAGGGTATCTAATCCTAGTTTNGGGTTTTAATTGTCGTGAGGTCAAAAAATCAGTTTTTATAAAGTCACCTTCGTTAGTGAGTTTCTTATTTATGAGTGCGTATAACAGCTATATAAAGTTTTAACTTTAATATGTTAAGAAATTTTTAAATCACCCTTTACGCCGTGGAGTATTAATGTGTGTCACTCGTATAACCGCGGTGGCTGGCACGAGATTAACCAACTCTTTTAACTATAACTAATTCAAGCTTGCGCTTATTGCATAATATTTATCACTGCTGAAATCCCTTGGGGGTGTGGCTAAGCGAGGTGTCGTGGGCCATGATAAGACATGTGCCTGATACCAACACCTAAACAAATAATAGTTTGATTAGGGTATTTTCACTGGAATGCTGAAACTTGCATGTGTAAATTTAGTTAAAATTAATACTGAGTCTAGGACCAAAACTGCAGTGCTTGTGAAAATTTTTAAGTTTTATATTAGCATCTTCAGTGCCATGCTTTGCATTAAGCTACACTAGC